AAGATAAACCAATAACCGGGTATTTCAATACGAAAGAAAAAACCTTAATTTAGTAAGAAATTTACTAAACTGAGCGGATAGGCTAAATCAAGAGAATAGGATTTGAACCTATGACTTCTCGCTCCCAAAGCGAACACGCTACCGCTGCGTCATCTCCCGAATTGCATAATACTCAGAGTAAATGCCTAAACTTTACAGGTTACAAAATAAGCTATATCTTAGTTGATAACTCGAGTTATCTATCAACCTCCCCGAAAACGATATCTTGTGTACCTATTATAGTAACAACATCAGCTAACATGTGTGACTGAGCCATTAGGTTAAGACCTTGAAGATGAGCAAATCCTGGTGCTTTAATTTTACATCGGTACGGGCGGTTGCTTCCGTCAGATACTAGATAAACACCAAACTCTCCTTTAGGGGCTTCGGTCGCCGTGTATGTCTCGCCCGCGGGTACAAAGACACCTTCAGTATACAACTTAAAATGGTGTATTAGAGATTCCATGCTTTGTTTAATTTCAGTACGTGACGGTGGGCTAACTTTGGCGTCGTCAACCTTGATGCTTCCCTCCGGCATTTTATTTAAACACTGGTGTATTATACTAATTGATTGTCTCATTTCTTCCACTCGAGCGAGATAGCGGTCGTAACAGTCACCTGTTTTACCTACGACCCCTTTAAAGTCTAACTCAGAATAAATCTCATAAGGTTCATTTTTACGCAGGTCCCAACGAACTCCGGATCCTCGGAGCATAACGCCTGAAAACCCCCAATCGATAGCCTCTTGGGCTGTTACTACCCCAATGTCGACTAGTCGCTCTTGCCATATACGGTTATCAGTCAACATTTCTTCCATTTCATCTAATCGCTGGCCGAATTGACCAACGAAAGAAAAGATGTCGCCGATAAGACCAATACTAATATCCTGGCTAACTCCTCCTGGGCGGAAATAACTAGCGTGCATACGCGCACCGCTAACTCTTTCGTAAAATTCCATTAGCTTTTCTCTTTCTTCAAAAGCCCACAAGAAAGGAGTCATAGCACCAACGTCCATCGCGTGACACCCTACGGCTAAAAGATGATTTAATATTCTAGTGATCTCTGCAAAAAGAACCCTTATGTACTGTGCCCTTATGGGTATAGATATATGTAACAAGTTTTCAACAGCTAACGCGTAAGTGTGCTCTTGGCACATCATTGATACGTAGTCTAGTCGATCAAAATAGGGCAAGGCTTGGAAATAGGTTTTGGCCTCTATTAATTTTTCGGTGCCTCGGTGAAGCAGGCCAATGTGCGGATCCGCACGTTGAACAACTTCTCCATTAAGCTCAAGAATGAGACGAAGAACCCCATGTGCTGCTGGGTGCTGGGGTCCAAAATTTATTGTGAAATGCTGAAGTTTCTTTTCAAATTCTTTTCTTTTTAAAGCCATTATTTACGCTTTTACTACATACTAGTAGTTTAGCGCCAGCAGGATTTGAACCTACGACCTCCAGGGCATGAGCCTGATGAGCTAACCTGGCTGCTCTATAGCGCACCAAAAGAGTTGTTTATGTTTTATTAGTAGCCATGGTTCCCAGCAAAAACTAGTATGTGTGGCTGTTTAGACAAGGACGCTCGAGTTCGATAAGAGTTCGGGTATAGATCTAAACCTAGAGGCGAACCTCTTAATTATATATTCCAGCCGCAGGTTCCCCTACGACTACCTTGTTACGACTTCATCCCGGTTGCTTACCTGTCCTTCAAAAGGACATTCCTTTTTTACTATACTTAAAAGAATATTTTCTTTTATCAGGTAAGAGTTTAAAAGGTTTATTCCAAAATCTTCTGGCCAAGTCAACTCCCAGGACGTGACGGGCGGTGTGTGCAAGGCCCAGTGACGTATTCACCGCGGCATCCTGATCCGCGATTACTAGTGATTCCAGCTTCATGGGGGCGAGTTGCAGCCCCCAATCCGAACTAAGAAAAGATTTTAAGATTGGCTTTGGCTTACGCCCTCGCAACTCGTTGTTCTTTCCATTGTAGCACGTGTGTAGCCCAGTTCATAAGGGCCATGAGGACTTGACCTCATCCCCACCTTCCTCCCGCTTGTGGCTGGCAGTATCCATCCAGTTTATCTTTTATCAAGGATATTTCAAAACATAAGAGAGATAAGGGTTACGCTCAGTTACAGGAATTAACCGTACATCTCACGACACGAGCTGACGACAGCCATGCAACACCTGAAAGTCCCAAAATTCATAGCGTCTCCGCAAGAATGGCAGACTTACTAGAACTGGTAAGGTTACGCGCGTATTATCGCATTAAACCACATGCTCCACCACTTGTTTGAACCCCCGCCAATTCCGTTGATTTTTAAGCTTGCGCTCGTACTCCTCAGGCGGAGTGCTTAACGCCTTAGCTGTAGCCTCTAGATATCTAAAAGCTAGCACTCATCGTTGACAGCGTAGACTACCAGGGTCTCAAATCCTGTTCGCTACCTACGCCTTCGCCCCTCAGCGTCAGTACTGAACTAGGAAATCGCCTTCGCACACGATGTTCTGTTTTACTTCTATGGATTCTACCCCTCGTTAAAAAATTCCATTTCCCTTTGTCAGACTCAAGCTTTCCTGTATTAAATGCCTTTCCATAGTTACGCTACAGTCTTTAACAAATAACATTACAGAAAGCCACCTACGGACCCTTTACGCCCAGTTATGACGAATAAGGCTTGCCCCCTCCGTATTACCGCGACTGCTGGCACGAAGTTAGTCGGGACTTATTCTTAATCTACTGTCATTATCCTCAATTAAAAAAGAGGTTTACAACCTAAGCCTTCAATCCCTCACCAAGCCTTGCTGGATCAAGCTTCCGCTCATTGTCCAATATTCCTTACTGCTGCCTTCAAATGAAACCTGGGCCTTGTCTCAGTCCCAGTGTGATTGATCGTCCTTCCAGACCAACTAAGCATCATCGGCTTGGTAAGCATCACCTCACCAACTACCTAATACTGAGCCTAATCATCTTAAACCGGTATACAACGTTACCTTTATTTTGGATATTTATCCGGTATTCCCCCCCGAAAGGGGTTATCCCGAGGTTGAAGCCAGATACTAGCCTATTACTCACCCGTACGCCATGGGTATTATCCATACGACTCGCATGTATTCAAGCAGGCTTATAGCCTTCACTCTGAGCCAGGATCAAACTCACTTTAGTCAATTACCACTATCCACTACTGGAAGCAGATTATTGTAATCATGTATAGAATAGCAGTACAGTATTGTACCGTATTTATACATAAGAGATCCACAATCGGTAACTAATTACGGAATGTTATAGGTACTTTTTTGTACTTCTTAATATTGTGGGTCTCTTTGTTTAAAACAGTTAAGTTTTTGACCAGTGTTATCACTCTTTATAAGCTGTAGAAGAGGAAGTACCTTACTTCTTAATATTATAGGTACTTTACTTCAAATGCACAAGTTTTTTGCCAGTATCACTAAAAAAGTGTTAAACTCATGTCATTTATATTTACGCGGCCTTATGTAATCGTTCAACGAAGGTTGCTATCTCTGTTTGCTCTTTAGGGCGCTTACCCGTCCAAACAGGATGATTAATTATGTCTAAATTTTTAGAATTTATAGACCATTGCGGGGAATACCCGGGTGAAGATAAAAACCTGAGACTGCCATCGGACAATAAGGCTCCAGTTAGCTTTGATCTAATATGTAATTTCATAACTTTAGGATAAGGTAGGATTCGAACCCACGGCAGTTTTGCTGCGTCAGTTTTCAAAACTGGTACCTTAAACCACTCGGTCACTTATCCAATAAACATAGAAACCCCCTGTAGAGGGAGAATATTTTTAGTTTAAATACTTTAGTTTGCTACACATTTTAACCTTATATTTAACCCCGTTTAAATGCCTTAATACGCTTATAAGAGCTAGTATTTTAGAAGCCTTTTTACTTTCTATACAGAAATAGCCTCGATACTCCCGCCTTTCAAATTGATCTTTGGCGGTTTTATTTCCTAGGGGAGAACGAAGCAAAGTAAATCTCTTTAACCTAGTCGACAACCCAGTACAAGAAAAGGATAAAGGTAATAGAAAAACCCACAATTTTAAACTTGCTAGGTTTGTTGATAAAGACCAAACTTCACACTTATATATGTAGTCTTTAGAAAACCCCATTAGGTAGCACAGGACTCGAACCTGAAACCAACTTTACCAGTTGAAGCCGATAATTACCTTTCATTAAAAAAGGAGATAGAGAGTCTCGAACTCTCAACTTTATGCTTGCAAAGCATACACTCTACCAATTGAGTTATATCCCCTAAAGGGCTTTAGAAATAAAAAAACAAGAAGTCTGGATAAACTTTATCCTACTTCTTAGTATTGTAGGTACCCTCACTTAAAAAGACTAGTTTTTTGTACACCCGGGAAGTCCCGACGAAAAAGACGGGACTTGAACCCGCGGCCATTGGCATGACAAACCAACACTCTACCAACTGAGTTACTTTTTCATTACATGTGCGGTTAAAAATTTACAAAGAATAAAGGGAGATGGTAGGATTCGAACCCACGCTACATTAGAAACATAGATTGATTTAGCAAACCAAGGCTTTCAGCCACTCAGCCACATCTCCAAGGGGTTATCCATAAACAAACTATAAATGTCTGGATTTAGTATGTTTTACCGATACCACATTGTGGAACCTATCGATAACTTTTTTTAGTATCCACGCGACTTAGGGTCATCAGTTAGCCTCAAATTTTTATTTCGAGATTTTAGACTAAACGCTAAAGGAGGCAGCATAAAACGTAAAACTATTATATAAAAATTAAAAACTATAAGGATTAACCAAAAAACTTGGTTAAAAAAAGTCATTGTGTCAAATTGAGGCATCAACGGTTTAAAATGAAATAATTACTGAACCAACACAAATAACGAGTCAGGAGATAAGTACTTGAGAGGAAGGAACTACGTGAGCAATAAGGAGCACTTTAACCTGCTGAATCCAACAAAAGTTGCCTTTCTAATATACGCTATAAGTGTTCACATTTGCACCCCCCCCCTTTAATATTATAGGCACTTTATTTTAAATGCTTTATTTTTAGTACACCTTACTAAGTGCAACAGTCCATGAAAGGTTATTACCAACACGACTTGCGTATACCAGGCAAAGCACCCTTAGAGGCTAAACGGCGGAATTGCAAACGAGATAGTTTATAAAAGCTTATAACTGACCGCGATCTATCGGTTTCTACACAACGATTATGTACTCTACTTAAGCTACTTTGTCTAGGCAACTTAGATTTCTCTAACTGAGCCCACCAACGTAACGATATTTCCAAGTTTTGGTTGGTTGCAACGGCTTGGAGCGCTTTACGTTTAACTTCGTATAAAGAGAATGATTGACGACGTTTAAAATCAAGACTTTTCATTCCCAATCTAAACTACCGACCTGCCAAGCATAAATGAATCCAATAACTAGTTCAAATAGGAAGTCTATCATAGACCAATAACCGATGGAAGGTAATTGACTCAAAGATGCTGCCCAAGGGAAAAGGAAAACTGTCTCAATATCAAAAAGAAGAAAAAGAATAGCTACGAGATAGAATCGTACGTCAAAAGCGTTGCGTGCATCTTCGTAGGGGTCAAACCCACATTCATAAGAGGATAACTTTTCGTTATCTGCTTCCGAGAAAGCCAAAGTGTATGAAGCTCCAAAGATAATAAGGGCTAAAGTAAAACTAAAACCTAAAAAAATTAATACAGGGTAATATTCTTTCAAAAGAAACATAATATTATTTTAACCGGCTCGTGCTACGCCAACAAACGGGACACAACTCTATGACCCCTCCTGAAGTTTCGGTTTTAAGTACACTTTCTTTAAACATCCCAATTTCGGAATGGCCACCCCGATTAGAGGTACCGACCGAATCGCTTCCCCCAATCTGATGTGTGTATCTTACGCAACGTGTACAAACAATACATCTACGCAGTACGGTCTTTATAAGACTCCCCCAGAACGTATCGCCTAAAGAATTCTTAAAAAAAAAGAATCTACCCCTATCAGAGCCAAAATTAAAACTTTGCTCCTGAAGCTCGCATTCCCCCCCCTGGTCACATACGGGACAATCTAAGGGATGATGAAGAAGCATAAGCTCCATTACAAATTCTTGTGCCTTACGCACTAACGCGGTGTTGGTAAAAATTCTTAAGTTAGGCATAAAGGGCAACGCGCAAGAAGCTTGCGGTTTAGGTGAATTACTTACCTCAACGAGGCACATCCTACAATTACCCGCAATAAAGAGTTTATCGTGATAACAAAATCTAGGTATATTTGCACCTGCTGCCTGACAAGCTTGAATGACTGTAGACCCTTTTTTTACCCAAACAAAAAGTTCATTTATAGAGATATTGATCATGCTTTCGGTAAACTGTTTTGTTGTGGAAGAAATTCTACAGATGATTTCTCTTTTATTACAAAAATAGCATTTTTTGACTCACGCCCTAGCTGTCTGTATAAAGATTCAGGACAGGTTTTTTGTAGTGTTAAACTGATAGCTCCCACCATTGCTATCAAAAGAATAACTCCAGCGATTATTAATAGAATTGCGTGGGTTGAGTATAGAAGGTAGCTCAGGTCGTTTAAAGCAGATGCTGAATCAAATTCTATAAACCACATGGTGTTTAGCCCATAAGCCCCTTCTATAATTTCCTTGTGAAACCAAAGACCTAAAGAATCTCCGAGCATATCAACTCTTTCTCCTACCGACCTATCAAAAATGTTTTCAATAAGCTTAGTAGAAGGCTTATTATTGATATCAATAGCGTATGAGGTTAACCCCAGAGAGACGGATAGAATTATAAAAGTTGTGGCTAGTCTGTTCATTAAAAGAAGTAAATCGTCATTAAGGGATAAAGCTATCAAGACCAGCGTAATAACTGAAGAGCCAATATAGAACAATCGTTTCTTTTTTGCAGACCAAGGATTCTCGATAGCTTTCACATCTAGCATCATAACCACGAACAATACTAGCACCGCGATAGCACCAGCGTACACCAAGAGAAAAAGTAAAGCCATGAATTCCAAACCTAATAGAAAAGAAATTGCAGAACCTAAAAAGAAAAGTAATACGAGGTAGAGGCCGCTGTACACAGGGTTTTGTGTGGTAGTAACTTTAAACCCTAAAGAACCCCCAAGGACTGCAATAAAAATGAAAATTATAGGGTCAATCATAAGAAAGAAAAACAAATAATACCCCTATACTGTGTATACCGGTAATTATAAAGTTATCCACAAGACACACAAAGCAAGTAATACCCCTATACGGAAAATCTGAAAAGAAAAGACGAATAATAGACCCAACATGATGTTGCTCCAAGCTATAGTTACTAAATAATGGTATAAATAGCCAGAGTGCCACGCGCGGGATTGCTTAACCTGATCTAAAAGTACATTAGATAAACCAAAAGGGCCTAAACTTTCGATAAGACCACGGTCAATCGCTTTATATGTGAAGTGATAACCAAAATCCAAAAGATTTTGAGTCATAAAGTCATTATACACTTTATCGAATAGCCACTTACGATTGAGAAAAGTATAAAACTTTCTTCCGATAAGCGAAGTCTTCCATAGGAATAGATTGTGATTATAGCCACGGTACAAGATAAACGAAACGAACCCCCCAAGGATACTACAACATAAAGGGAAAATTTTTATACTAGTCGACATGAATTCAGCATCTATAATACTTAAATTTGTTGGTAAACAAAATAAAGCATTACCCCAGAAATCTGTACCTAGCCCAATAAATAGATCACGACCGATGTAGCCGATAAACATACTAGGGATCGCTAGTAGCCCTAAAACTACGCCCATCGGCCAACTTCCTTCAGAGGCTGAAAGAAGTAATGATCTGCTACCATTGGGATCTGCTAAAAAACATAGAGCTAGAAGCCTTATAGAGTAGAAAGCAGTACAAAAAGCTGCGAGACTTCCCAGCAAATAAGCAAAATGCGAAGCACTTGAGTAAGTCGCGTATCCTACCTCGAGAATAACATCCTTTGAATAAAATCCTGTTAAGAAGGGCATACCCATAAGAGCCAATGAACCGATTACCATCATGGCGTAGGTAAAAGGTAAAAGACGACGCAAACCGCCCATTTTACGCATATCCTGCTCGTCCCCAACCGCGTGTATAACAGAACCGGCACCGAGAAAAAGAAGAGCTTTAAAAAACGCGTGGTTTGCCAAATGAAACACAGCTACAGGGTAGTTAGAAAGACCGCAGGCAAACACCATATATCCTAACTGGCTACATGTCGAATAAGCAATTACCCGCTTTAGGTCGTTTTGCACCAAAGCTGTAGTTGCAGCAAAAAAAGCCGTCATACCACCTACAATACATATTACAACAAGCGCTTTGGGGCAATACTCTAAAAGAGGTGAACAACGCGCTAGAAGGAAAACTCCCGCGGTAACCATTGTTGCTGCATGGATAAGCGCCGAAACTGGGGTAGGGCCTTCCATCGCGTCAGGCAACCAGGTGTGTAAACCAAGTTGTGCTGACTTACCTACGGCACCTATGAAAAGAAGAATACCTATAAGATTAAGCGCCCCAAATTCGATGTTTAAGAATGATAAGGTAAAAGAAGAAAGTTGCGGTGCTAATGCAAATACAGTCGCGTAATCAACCGCACCAAAACATATAAAAATACCAAAGATACCTAAAGCTAACCCAAAGTCACCAACTCTATTAACTAACATAGCTTTAATAGCTGCTTTATTGGCCTGTATCCGGGTAAACCAAAAATTAATTAATAGGTAGGAACAAAGACCCACTCCTTCCCAGCCAACAAACATTTGAACAAAATTATCCGCAGTTACTAAAATAAGCATGAAAAAGGTAAACAAAGATAAATAGCTCATAAATCTTGGTAAATGCGGGTCCCCTCCCATGTACTCCGTAGAGTATAAGTGTACGAGGGTTGATATAAAAGTAACTACTACAAGCATAACGACAGTTAAACTATCAAAGCAAAAAGCCCAATCAACATGAAAAGAATCAGACTCTAACCAGGGCATTAGATACAGGTAAGTAGAACTTCCCGCTAACCCTACCTCGTAAAAAGCGAGACCACTTAAGCAAAAGCTAAGGCCAACACAACACATGGTGACTAAACCAGCACCGCGCCCCCCGAGGAAACGTCCAAAAAACCCTGTAACAATAGAACCAAGAAGGGGTAGAAAAACTATGTTTAAATACATCTTTAGTTCTTTACGGGCCTTGAACCCGCACCTTTACCATAAAAGGCAATATCCTGGCCGTTAGACTAAAAGAACTTAAAATTACCAAAAAATTAAGACCAGTGAGTGAGTTTGCTTCAAAAACCTAATTACGCCCATAAACCAACCCAAACTAGATTTGAAACTGTAGCATGCATCGGAGAAAAAAAGATATTTGGATAAATTCCCATAAAGAGAGTACCTATTACCAAAGGTAAGAAAAGTACAAATTCTCGACAACTTAAATCAAGACCAACAAGCTTAATATTCCCATAAGCAATTCGGTTAAATAACCAAAGCGAATAGCCCCCACCTAGGATCATAGAAGTTGCCGCAAAAAAACAAGCTGTAGTATTAGCCTCAAAAGCAGAAACTAACAAAAGAAATTCGCCTACGAAACTGGATGTCCCCGGCAAACCCAAATTTGCCATCGTGAAAAAAAGGAAGATAATAATGAATATTGGCATTGTGTGTGTCAATCCTCCATAGTATTTGACAACTCGACTGTGCCATCGATCGTAGAGTACCCCGATAATAAGAAAAAGGGCGGAAGATACAAAGCCATGACTCAAACTTTGCAATATAGCAGCCTCTATACCAATTACTGTTCCAGTAAATAAACCTATCATGACTAAGTTCATATGAGCTACTGAAGTATAAGCGATTAACCGCTTTAAGTCTGTCTGTCGTATAGCGGTTAATGAAGTATAAACTACCCCGCATAAACTTAAGCTAAAAACCAAAGGTGTGAAATAAACGGAAGCCTGTGGGAAAAGCCCTAAGGAAAACCGTAAAAAACCGTAAGACCCCAGTTTTAGTAGGATACCTGCTAGTATTACTGAACCCGATGTAGGGGCCTCCACATGAGCTTCAGGCAACCAAATATGTACGGGCAACATAGGCACTTTAGCTGCGAATGACGCAAAGAAAGCCAACCACAACCACTTCTGATCATAAGACGAGAAACCTATGACGGATAACGCCTCATAATTCGTACTACCAACGAAAAGATAGATATAAATGACACCTATAAGCATGAATAAAGAACCTAAAAGGGTGTACAAAAAAAACATATAAGCAGCACGTATTTTTCGTTGACGTGACCCGTATATACCGATAACTAGGAACATCGGAATTAAGACGGCTTCAAAGAATATATAAAAGAACAACAAGTCCAAATTAGTAAAAACTAATAGCAAAACTAGCTCCATACTTAAAAAGCTAATCAGGTAAGTTTTAACCTTACCTTTTTCAAAAGACCAGGAAGCCAGCAAGCAAAGAGGAAAAATCAAAGTTGTCAAAATGATAAAAAATAAAGAAATACCGTCAACTCCTAGGATTAAGTTAATATTAGCTACGGGTAACCATAAACTATCGACAACAAATTGGAATTTTGATGTTGACTGGTCGAAACCTAGCCACAGAAACAAGGAAAGAATAAAAACCGCCGACGTAATACCGAGCGCGAATTGCCTCATAATTAATTTTTGACTCGACGGTATAAGTACTAAACCAACAATCCCTAAGGATAAAAGAAGAAATAGAGAGCTTAAGAGCATAGCCTTTTTCCAACCCAAGTTAAATAATCATCTTGGCTAACGGCTTGGACTACTATAGGCATAAAACCATGGTTAACACCACAAAGTTCGCTACATTGACCATAAAACACTCCCTCACGCTTAACAAAAAGAAATACTTGATTAAGTCGTCCAGGACAAGCATCAACCTTAACACCTAAGCTTGGTACGGCCCAAGAGTGTAGAACATCTGCGGACGTTACAAGTACACGGATGTGAGTATTAGTCGGAACAAAAAGTCGGTTGTCTACCTCAAGAAGCCGGAAAACTTTACCGGCTTTACCGGTACCAGAAACTTCCGGGATAGCTAAATCGTCATCGGCAATAAGGTACGAATCAAAGTTAATACGCTGTCTCACATGAGGGTATACTCCGTCCTCGATATCGTTGATATGCGCTATAACGTCGTTAATACAATCTTTAAGTTTTCTATTTTTCATCAACTCTTCATCAATTACTTGAGGAATGAATCGGAACAGAAGATTTTTTACGCTATCTATATCCTTATCAGCCATAGTTCCTACCAGATCCTTATACGTATGCAAGCATTCGACGAATAAACCTGTTTTAGTGTGAACAATTTCTCTAGCTTCTATTTTCGATATGATGTCTCTTATCTCCTCGTAAGATTTATCACCTTTAGGGTCTTCACCAGAACTTGCGCCGTCTGTTGAAGCGCTAGAACCACTGTTATACGCGGAACCTCCGTCAGCGCTGACTTGAGTCAGGGTAGGACTATCAGAGAACACAACATTTGCAAGTTTAATCTTATTTAACATTGCATTGTTTAAGCTTTCTTTAAGTTGATTGAAAATCCACTTGGCATTGTCCAACTCCGCGTCAGCAAGCAGAACTTCAGTATAAGCTTTCGATTCAATAAGGCCTGGTTCTAGCTTAATATCAAGAGGAGAAAGATCTGACCTAACACTTTCTAACTGCGCGATGTTTTTATCAAAGCTTGCAACAGCAAACTGGTAAGAGGACCAAAATTCATCTAATTTTTCTTTACTTAGAAATTGGGAGGCACTAGAAAGACCTATATAAAAATTATCTAAGAGACTTTTAGCGGAAGCAAAAGTGTCTACCGCTCTAATATAATCAGCCTCCGCTCTACTTAATTCTCCTTTAACTTTATTCAGGCAAATAACAGCATATTTAGTAGATAACTGAGCACTGTCGGTATCGTCTAAACTATAGGGTAGACTTGATGTACTTGTGTTAATCGCTCGTAAGTCAGTGCCGTCACTTTTTGCTTTTGCCTCAGAGAAGCCGGTATTAGCCTTATCCTTCAGCAATTTAGCAGAAGTGCTATCGGCAGAATCTGAAGCTCTGTAAAACTCCAACCTAGCCTCCTTCTTAATTGCATCAGCTAAGCTTAACTCCATGTTAGCCAAGTACCTCTCTGCTTTATTATAGTCCGACTCGGCGTTCTCTAATTCAACTTTTAAGCTAGACAGCTTATTAGTTTCGTAAAGCTCTGCAACCTCGCTATACCTGTCTTTAGCTAAGCTTAGAATAGCCTTAGCTTTTTTTAAATTAGCTTCTACAAGAGATTCTATAGTCCTACTTGAGTCCAATGTAGTAGTGTCAAGTAATGCCTCAGCAGCTGTTAATTCAGCTTTAGCGCTTCTCAGTTGAGCTTCAACAACAAGCAAATCTCGGTGGTGGGTATCCCATACAAAATTATCGAAATAGTACGTAGGCTCCTCTGCAGGTCTCTCTCCCTCGCATACTACAGGAGTATTGTCGAAAATTGTTGCAGTTTCTGCAACGTATACCTTAACTGTATCGAGCCTGTCTTCAGCTTCGCTTACCTCCTCTTTGGCTATATTGAGTAATGATTCAGATTTATTATACTCCTCTTTGGCTAGTTTATAGAGGTTGTCCGCGTTAGCCGCCGCTAGTTTGGCGCTATTTGTAGTACCCCCAGACGATAGAGACTCAATATTATTTAAGGCTGTAGAAGGACCGTTAAGTTCAGTCATTGCATTGTCAAAAATGATCTTCGCTGCTTTAACTTCGGCTGCAGTTCTATCGAGGCTACCTTTCGCCTTGTCGAACACGCTTTGAGCTTTATCCAACCTTTTTTCAGCTCTCTCAGATATTAAGTTAAAGGTTTTTAATTCCGCCTCCGCCTTTTCCAAGATAACTTTAACTCTATCTACCTCCGCTTCGACTGAGATATTCTCCTCCTCAAGGGCGTGATATTCGGCTATTGCATTGCCTGCTATCGCTTTAGCCTTACTTTGTTCTTCTGGCGTTAGAACTACAAAAGCCATTTCTAGGATAGACGTAGCGCTTTTGAATTCTTCCTTAGTTGAAATAAGGACCGCTTTAGCTTTATCTGAGGCTAACTTCGTTTCAAGTCTTAACGCTTCTGTCCAACCATCATAACCATCTACCATAAGCACTCCACTTCTTTTTATTGAAGGGCAGCAAGCCTCCTCCTCTACGTGAGCTTTAATGTGTGCCGCATTAGCCTTATTTACCTTGGCAGCAGCTAAGTCAACGGAAGCCCATACTGAATTAGATTTTGCTTCGTCCAGCTCTACCTTAGCAAGATCGTAATTTTCCTTGGCAAAATCTAACTCTTCTACTGCTCTGTCGAATTCAGCTTCTGAAAGATACCCTTCACGCTGAGATCTGCTTAAACCGCTATGACGCACATCCCTGTCGAGAAACTCCTCCTCAACGTTTAGTGGTCCAATGTGTGGCTTGGGTTTAATCATACAATACTTATCTACCCAAGCAAGCTGCTTCATAAATGCCTCTGAATCAGCGCAATCAGTTTTACATCCATTTATCAACTTATATAATTCGAAAATCTCCTTAACCTTCTCTTTATTTAGCGACAACTTTTTAGACGCCGATGCAATTGCATCTTTTACTGAGTCACCAGAGTTACCCTTGCCCGGTTTAATCTCACTTATAGCGTTGAACAGCGCTTCGCTAGCCACCTGGTACTCGTCTTCTTTAAGGATCCTTAACTCTTTTTTAAACGTTGTAAGGATTTTGATAAGTAAATCCTTCTGCTCCCGAATAAGTGGACTGTTTGCTAAAGTGTTTTCAAGACGGCACAATATCCAAACCATTTCTATCTGGGGTAGGGGGTCTGTATAGCCTTGAGAGGTGTAATACTCTTTTTGGTACTCACTAAGCAGAAGTTTCATTTCGACAGCAGCGAGTTTACGCTCTAAAGAATAAGCGCTATCCTCAGGGAAAAATCTGATCTCTCTATCGAACGACTCCATAGCGTCTTTAACAAGGGCTATTTGAGTTTGAGTTTCGCTAGCGTCTGCCTCTATGCGAGAGCATTCTATAGCGTCTACTATACCTTTCAGGTTTTTACTAGCCAATGTAACCCCGTCTTGTTGCTCCTTAACAACAGCTGGTGACACCTCGAAATCAGAACACTCGTATGACCAATACCACTGATGACCAACTACTTTTATTGTAAGGCTAGGGTCGATAACTTCTTCCATCGCATATAATAAGTTATATGAGGGCACACTAATCACCATTAAAATACCAGCAGGAATAATTGTCCAAACCACTTCAAGTAATGTAGAATGATTAAAGCTTGCAGGCTCCGCATGCTCTGCTTCGTCAAATAATGTTAAAGATTGGTATAACAACCAACCTACGAAACAGGCAATAAATAGCATGAAAGTCATTAACAAACCATTAAAAAAAATAATACCCTCCATGATAGGGGTTGCTGGGTCCTGAAAACCCACCTGCCAGGGATGTGCTGCATCCATCTGGGCAACGCCGCTATCGCGGGTAGCTACATAAATAATAAATAATAATAAAGTCAAGAGTTTGATTTTCCTTAGTGAAGATCTCATAATGTATCCGAGTTTAAAAGGTAATACGTTTAAAGTATGACCAAAAATATAGCACCTAGCGCGTTAACACCAAACACTTCTTTAACTCCTATCAAGTTAAAAAATAAATAATGTATACCCGCAAACAATACGTTTTAACGAAGAGGTTTTGGGTTTAAATGATCAAAGACATTTAATTTAAATGTGGGATGAGTATTTAGCTCTAAAGAGCTTGATACTTGATCTGTACTCTCCTCTCTCATTTTAATTACGTGCAACATAAGAGTTTTTTCTAACCATCCAACGAATAGACCACCGAAAACAAAGAATGCAAAATAACCAACAGATACAAGAGCTCCGAGAATTTTAAAATAGTCATCTACCGGGGTAGTACCTGACCACGCTAAAAGACAGAAGTTAGCAACGAAAGCCCAGAAGACTACCGCGTAAATAGGGCGAAAATTACCGCTACGTAATACCGAGGTGTTTAGAAGAGGGTATATGAAGATTATAGCAATGGCACCTCCCATTGTAAGAATACCACCGACTTTGTTTGGAATAACACGTAGGATAGCGTAAAAGGGAAGGAAGTACCACTCAGGTACAATATGGGCAGGAGTACCATAGGGGTCAGCTTCAAGATAATTATCTGGATCTCCAAGACTATTAGGAAAATAGAATATAACGACAGATAAAACAAGCATTAGGACAAAGAAACCTACCAAATCTTTTACATAAATATATGGATAAAAGTTAACGTTTGCCGTTTTGGTTTTTATACCTAAAGGGTTGTTAGAACCATCCTTATGCAATAAACCTAAGTGAACAAAAACTAAACCCGCAATTATGAAGGGTAGAATGTAATGTAAGCTATAAAAACGATTTAAAGTTGGATTACCTACGGTAAAGCCCCCCCATATCCACATAACAACTTCTTTACCTACAACTGGAACAATTGAGAATAAACTTGTAATAACAGTAGCACCCCAGAAACTCATTTGTCCCCAAGGTAAAACGTAACCAATAAACGCTGTCGCCATCATTAAGACATAAATAACTGCCCCAGACCACCATAATTGTTGACGAGGTTCCATATACGAGCCGTAATAAAGGCCCCTGAAGATATGGGCATAGACGACAATAAAGAAAAAGGAAGCTCCATTAGCATGCATATAGCGTATTAACCAACCACTTTTAACGTCTCGCATAATATGCTCAACACTTGAAAAAGCATAATGGGTTTCACTCGCATAGTGCATGGCTAAAAAGGCACCGCTAAGAATTTGAATAACTAGGCAGAACCCGGCAGACGAGCCAAAACTCCAGTTATAATTTAAATTCATCGCTGTTGGGTAATCAATTATATGAGAATCTACCCAACTTAAGATTGCATTTAAATTCCACCTTGCCATCGACTAGCTATACTTTTTTAAGCAATGCTTTTATTATTTTGTGACCAAGGGACGTGGAAGTCGAATGAGCGAAACTCTTGGCTTAACTCAATAGACTCACAAACAACAACTCTTTGGTCCTCGTCATACCGTAACTCGAAATAACCACTTAAAGGAAAATCTTTTCTAAGTGGGTGCCCTTCAAAACCATAATCGGTAAGGATGCGACGCAGATCAGGGTGACTAGAGAAAAAGACACCAAATAAATCCCAAATTTCACGCTCCCACCAATTGGCTGAAGGGTAAATACTAACAACAGATGGCAGAGGGTTTACCTCATCCGTATGGGTTTTAACCCTAATTCTGCAATTTGATCTTACATTTAAGAGGTCATACACAATTTCAAAGCGTTCTTCTCTTTCAGGGTAATCTACCCCAGAAATAGACGTAAGAAGCTGAAAATTACCATTACTATGATGATGTAAAAACGTTAATGTAGCCAACAAATATTTTTTGGATACACTGATAACAATCTCATGCCCAAACACCTGGAAAGTTTGAACAGGCACGAGCCTAGTAAGACTAGTAGCGTATACAATCAAAGAGCGGAACATTCTTATAAATAAAATTTTGACGCGCATAAAATAAATCTAAACATAGGCCTCACAATAGCAAAAGGCAACTGAGGAGACTAAGTTTATGCCGTAAAAAATCCCTTACGGGAATTGAACCCGTATCTCTGCCGTGAAAAGGCAACGTCCTAACCGTTAGACGAAAAGGACTTATTGAGAGCAGCAATTATAGCCACAATCTATTAACAAATATTAAATTAAGCAAGATAAAATTTATCTTTGGGCCTGGATCGGATTGAACGATCGACTTTACGCTTATCAGGCGTACACTCTACCACTGAGTTACAAGCCCTAGGGAAGTACCTAAAAGAAAACCCTTTATTACGGATTAAGACATACTACAAATTATTTAAAAAATTAACTCTTTACTGAGGACTCATTGCTGTCAGGACTAGAAGAGACACGTGGCAAGGCAGGGAAAGCAAGACCTCTACCTTTAACCCAAGGGTTTGATTCTTCTACGGAACCTTTTGTAAGGGTCAAGTAGACAACAAAGAAAAAGAATAATGACGCGATAGACGACAAGATTGAGCCAAAAGAGGCCAAACCATTCCAACCAGCATAAGAATCTGGGTAGTCTGGGATACGTCGAGGCATACCGGCTAGTCCCAAGAAGTGCATAGGGAAAAAGGTTAGGTTTACACCTATAAACATAAGCCAAAAATGAATTTGACCTAACACTTCAGGATAAGCCAAGCCTGTCATTTTTCCTACCCAAAAGTAGAAAGCCGCAAACATTGTGAACGCCGCACCCATACTTAAAACGTAGTGAAAGTGAGCGACAACATAATAAGTGTCATGGAGCGCAATATCAACACCGGAGTTTGCCAGGACAACACCAGTCAAACCACCGATGGTGAAAAGGAAAAGGAAACCGATAGAAAATAACATCGGTGTTTTCAAACGAATTGAACCTCCCCAAAGGGTAGCAATCCAACTAAAGATCTTAATACCTGTAGGAACAGCAATAATCATCGTTGCTGATGTAAAGTAGGCCCGAGTGTCGATGTCTAGACCTACGGTAAACATGTGATGAGCCCAAACAATAAAACCAAGAATACCAATAGAGAGCATAGCGTAGACCATTCCTAGGTAACCGAAAACAGGTTTTCTCGCGAAGGTCGAGAGAATATGACTAACTATACCAAATCCTGGTAAGATAAGGATATAAACCTCGGGATGGCCGAAAAACCAAAATAAATGCTGATAAAGAACCGGATCTCCACCACCCGCTGGATCAAAAAAGGTGGTGTTAAAGTTACGGTCAGTTAACAACATTGTAATACCGCCGGCTAAAACAGGGAGAGAGAGCAGAAGTAAAAAAGCTGTAATTAAGACAGACCAAACAAAGAGTGGTAAGCGGTGCATACTCATCCCTGGGGCACGCATGTTGAAAATAGTTGTAATAAAATTAATGGCACCTAAAATAGAAGCTGCACCTGACAGATGAAGACTAAAGATTGCCAAATCAACTGAAGGCCCTGAATGAGCCTGGATACCACTAAGAGGTGGGTAAACGGTCCACCCGGTACCTGCACCCGCCTCTACTAATGAGGAAGCTAGAAGAAGAATTAGAGAAGGGGGCAATAACCAAAAACTAATGTTATTCATACGAGGGAAGGCCATGTCTGGTGCACCAATCATTAGTGGTACGAACCAATTACCAAAGCCCCCGATAAGAACCGGCATTACCATGAAAAAAATCATTAAGAATGCATGAGCAGTTACAATAACATTGTATAACTGATGATTACCACCTAAAAATTGGTTACCCGGGCTTGCTAACTGCAATCGTATAAGGACCGACATAGCTGTACCTAAAACCCCGGAGAAACCACCGAAAATCAAATATAGTGTACCAATGTCCTTGTGATTAGTGGAAAACAACCACCTAGAAAAAAAGCCACTCGATAATGAGTTAGAAAATGACGAAAGAATAGTTTGACTTAAAGGTTTTAACTCTTGAGTAAAAGACATTGTTTTTTAAACCATCAACCCTAACCCTACTTTATATGTTACAAGATAAAATAAATTTGGGCTGCACATAAAAAAGATAATCGTTAAAGCCGTTAGAACTAGAACTATTGCTGCCCCCTTAGATAAGGGGGCAAAAAAAAACCAATTTTCATTCTTCTCGAAATAAAAAATCTTTATTAGGCGTATATAATAAAAGGCTGATATTACGCTGGTTAAAACAGCAAAAACAGCTACGATATAAAAAGATGCGTCAACTAGACCAACAAATATGTTTAGTTTGGCAAAAAAACCACCCAAGGGGGGTATACCCGCAAGAGAAAAAATCATTAGAACAACAGCAAACCCTAATATCGGGTTTGAACGTGCTAACCCAATAGCGTCTGCAAAGGTTAGAAAACTACTATTCGATGTCGCGTCTAAATCAAGGTGCAAAACATAAATCCATAAGAATGCTGCTGTTAGCATGTAGATTAGAAGATAAAAAAGAATAGCTTGTACGCCTTCTACACTTCCGCTAGCAAGACCAAGGCATAAAAAGCCAACATGACCCACACTACTAAAGGCAAGAAGCCGTTTTATCTTCGTTTCACCCAAACCGCAGAGGCAGCCGATAAAGAGACTCAAAAGGCCGCACAAGCAAAAAAAGTCTTCCCAAATCGTTGGAAAGAAAGACCAGAAGCTAGTGAAAGCAAGACGCAATATAACTACAAAAATAGCAAGTTTAGGCACCACAGCAAATATAAAACTTACCAAGGTAGGAGCCCCCTCATAAACGTCTGCTATCCACATGTGATAAGGCGCAGCACCCAATTTAAATAATAAGGCCGAAACGATGCAAACTAAACCCAAATAGATAAATGGGGATACCGTTGTAAGATTTTCGGTCAATATAGCTAAAGCACCTAAGTTTGTTGTACCCATCGCGAAGTAAATCAAAGAAGCCCCGAATAGAAAGAAAATTGATGCTACTGAACCAAGTATAAAGTATTTTAGGCCAGCTTCAGCAGAAAAATATGAGTTCTTTTTCCAAGTAGCTAAGACATAAAAAATAAGCGACAAGAATTCCATACTCAAATAGATCGAAAGAAGATCATACGATGAAATTAACAAACATAAGCTTAAACCTATGCTAATAATAAAAACAAAAAACTCAAAAGCCCGAAAACGGGCCGAAAACATATAAGCTTCACTTACTAAAACACAGAAAAGCAGACCTATAAAAACTAAAGATTTAGCCCAAGTCGCTAGGTGATCAGTAACAAAAATAGCATTCCATAAAGTTTGCGATTCAACTGGGTTATTAAGCACTAAAAGTAGGCTTATAACTAAAATAGTTGAAGTTAGCCGAATCATACTAGGCGTAAGATAAGTGTATAGAGATGCCGCTGACACCCCTAAAAAACTGCCATGAAGTAAAAGAACTAAAATACAAATTGCAAGAAACAGCTCGGGCAGGAAAGCCGCAGTGTCATTCTGAAATATTAAAGCAAATTTCATGCGTTACATTTTATAGGATTCGAACCTACGACCCACGATTTAGAAGACCGACGCTCTATCCACTGAGCTAAAAATGCTTAGAAATAAGTACTCTTAAGAAATTTGTCTAAATATATGTACTTCTCCTTTTGTATTAAGATATCTTTAAATTTTATTATTCTTTTATTCTACGAAAGAATAAAAGGTGCTTGTAATACAGTATTATTCACCTTAGTGAAGAACTATGGCGTCATTTATATAAATACAACTCAATATTGTAAAAACGTAGGCTTGAATTAGAGCAACCGCTAGCTCAAGTCCGAAAAGAATAACTAAAACTGCTAAAGGTAAAATATGAGCTACTAGGAGCAATCCGCCACTCCCCATCATAGCCCAAGCAAAACCTGCAATTACTTTAAGTAAAGTATGCCCGGCCATCATATTAGCAAAAAGACGAACAGCTAGACTAAGAGGTTTGAAAATATAAGAAACTATCTCAATAGGCACCAATAAAAACGCTAAAACTATAGAAGTTCCCCCAGGCAGAAATAAGCTTACCATGTGAAAACCATGAATTGAGGCGCATATTATAGTTACCCCAATAAAGACCGTAAGCGCTAGCACCATGGTCTGAATTAAATGGCTTGTGATAGTAAAGGAATATGGAACAAGACCAGAAACATTAGATATCAGGATAAAACTAAATATTGCAAACAAAAATGGAAAATATTTTTGTCCTTGCGCCCCTACGCTGTCCCATACTAGACCTGCGGTGCTAACATAAAGACTTTCCATTAATAATTGCCAACGACTAGGGAAGCAGCTTAAGCCATAAATAGAAAGACAATAATAAGCAAAAATAAAAAAACCTAAACCAAGACCGGTTGTAATCATTGCGTTGGTTATCGAAAAATCAAATAAGCCAGCACCAAAGCTTAAGAGGGGTAATATTTGAAATTGTTCTAAAGGGCTATAAAACATGTATAGTGTGAATATTTTTACTCCAAAGTAAAATAACGCTAAAAAATTGTTTTCAAAAATTTTTAAATCTCGCAGGTAAATAGGGCGAACTCCTCAATATTTAGGGCTTTAAAGATAAAACTTGATGACTTTAATAATAAAGTGACCAGCCTTACGAGCTTGATTACGCGCATATCTGTAGAAGGCCTTGCTGCTTTTTGCAGGAGAACGGTACGCGGTTTTGATACTAATAAGAAAAGAATTAAGTTTTAAATTAAATTTCTTATTTAGTAAACGGACCTTTTTTTTAGCTACCGTAAAGGTATCCTCAAGCCACTCTTTAATGCACTCTAAATAGTGGATAGACCACGCTACGAGGAACTCTTTTAGTAATCTAGGTGTTACCTTGACGTATGGTATTATACGTAATACCCACGCCATCGCGGTATAAACCACTATCTGGAGAAGGAGTATAGGCACGTTAAGCCAATCTCTTATATGATGCGATATACCGTCATACCACTTCTCTATGAATTCCATTTTATTAAGGATTGATAACATAATTTTAGTTTTGAAATATTTAAAAGCTAACCCACACATATACCTGATTTCCCCGAACCTATATCTCATATTTTCTATTAGGCGTTTAAACTTTTTAGCCATGCTTTATGTATTGTGCATCGAAAATGTCATCGATTGTTATAATTATCCCTTTAAATATATTTTCATAGCTTATAGCGGCGCCCTTCATGGACGCCAGTAATAGCTTGTCGTAATTTACGGGATTGTACTTTATCCCAGGTGCAGCTCTATCTTGTGTTTCAATAGAGCTAGTATAAGTTTTATTAGCGTAACTCAAGCATTTAAGAGAGGTTGTATAGTTATGGTCAATCATTGCTTTATTCTTAGTAGAATATTTATTAAAACTGAACTCCAAATCGGGTAAAGGTGTAGCTAGGCGCTTGGATGTTATACTTTCTGCTTTTAGACCTCTCTTAAGGTTATTACTTAAAAACACATACGTATTTATGGAATTGTCCTCATAATCGAAATTATCTAAACCCTCGATAGTATAACCTAATAAATTATGGGCATCATTGTCCAATAAGTTACATATACTTTTAGATTCCGGGGGGTAGACTGTGACTATACACTTGGAAGAACCTCCGGCAAAAGAATAAAAGCACCAACTTTTTAAAAAAAGCTGAGTGTATAACAGGCTACAGTGTTTATTATAATAAAATGAATTTAACATAAATGTATTGTAATCCTTATTTTTTTTACAATTTTTAAATAAGGCCCCCCAACCGTACGAGGTATCTCCCATGACTATACTGGAGGATTCCAATAAGTCTCTACTTGCGTAATCTTTAGGATTACATAAGGAATTATAAGTGGTACCCCGCTTATCTAAAGAGGTATTGTAAATGATCTCGGCAGGGCTATTAAAACCATAAACTGGTGTATTATTTATGTTAATCAAAGTTTCAGGGTAAAGGCCTTTATTAACCTTATTTTGAATAACATGTATATGTATAAGTTTTAACTGCTTAGCCGGATACCCCTGAAGAGAGGCAGGTGTAAGCTTATTTAGCGATTTAGTAAGACATCTTAAAAGATCTATTTCAAAACTTTTTTGAATATATCTTTTAAAGTATTCTCCGACAAATGCTTCGATTTCTTTATTCGAATTACTGGGAAAAAGAAAGAGGTTTGCTTGAAAAAAGACTAGAAAATGAAAATCAACGTACTTCAAGAATCCTGATCGCATAAACTTAAGAAATACTGGGGTTTCGTAGACAACAGATAAAGAATAAACATTAAAATGTTCCAGGGTATAGCTTTGAATGGACGCGCATACGTATTTAAAAAGATAATCTTCACAGTACCTGACTTTAACGCAGTCACTTAACTCCTCCGACCAAAGATTAAATTTATTATATCTTTTTAAGATAGAGCAATCATCTAAATAAATAAGCGGCATCCTTTTTTTGAAAATTTTAGTGTTTATCATGTTATCACGTTGAAACCCCACCAGTATATTGTAAGAAAAAGGAATAACCAAACGACATCAACAAAATGCCAATACCACGCCGCGGCCTCAAAACCAAAATGACGCTGACGACTAAAGTGATGGAAGTACAGTCGTAGTGTGCAAATAGCTATAAATATGGTCCCGATAATTACGTGGAAGCCATGAAAACCAGTAGCCATATAAAAAACGGACCCGTAAACCCCATCAGACATCGCGAAAGGAGCATTCATATACTCAAATCCCTGCATGGCAGTAAAAGTAACCGCAAACGCTAAAGTTATACCTAAACCTTGCAATGCCTCCTTTTTAAAACCACCTACAATTGCGTGGTGGGCCCAGGTAACACTGGCACCAGAAGAAAGTAAAATAATCGTATTAAGAAGAGGCAACCCCCAAGGACTAATAGCTTCAATCCCTGTAGGGGGCCAAACACCCCCTATATTAAAAACAGGAGAGATCGAAGAAGTGAAAAAAGCCCAAAAAAAGGCGAAGAAAAACATAATCTCAGAAACAATAAAAAGTATCATACCCATTCGTAGCCCCTGTTGTACAGCCAAAGTGTGTTGGCCTTCGAACGAAGCTTCACGGATGATGTCTCTCCACCAAGTAAACATGACATATAGAATAGTAATTACTCCTAGACCCAATAGTTCTCCCCCACCGTTATAGTTATGCATAAATAACACACCACCAAAAGTTAGACTTAAACCACCTAAAGCGGCCACAAAAGGCCAGGGGCTCGGGTCAACCAAATGAAATGGGTGTCGTTGAATCATTTTAGCTTGAGGTTTCATTTAAAATGAACAAGAAGGAGGTAGGATTCGAACCTACGATGGGAAAACCAACAGATTTACAATCTGCCACTATTAACCGCTCAGTCACTCCTTCGTATTTAGTTTTTATTTGGTACTTTTTGCTCGTGAGCGATTTTTTTTGCGCCGAACTTTAGCCGGACGACAACCATTATGCGGATTACATGTAGCTATGACTATTGAGTAGATGCCTACACCTGTGTCACTAAGGCCTCGCACAACACCGGATCTGCCTTTGCTTACGCCGGCAAGATAAATTATAACTTTGTTATAACCGAGGGACACTGTTCTACCGGCGAATAATTCACCTAGGGCTAAACCACGTGCATAAAGGTTTTCTCTTTCATTATACTCATTCTCGTACGGAGGAACCCGTAAAGAACAACTTGTTTGTACTTTTTTGTTTGAAGTGTCCATTAAGGTACAAAAAATATTGCGCCTTGTACACTTTATATAGATAGACCCTAATTTATTTTCTTGTTCTACTGAGCTAGAATGAACTTTTTTTTTAACGAGCTTTTTAATTGATGAACTAAGATTGGGAGATGATATAACATCTTTTATATGTGGATTAACGTCGGGTGTTTTAGCTAACATTTAAATTTAATGGTGGTCTCTTTTTTGCATTCGTATGTGTCCGTTGACCCCTAACAGGCAACCCCTTACGATGGCGTAATCCGCGGTATGTCGAAAGAACACATAGACGACGAATCTTATCATTTTGGAAACGACGAAGATCTGGGCCTAAAGAAAGAGGGGTAGCCTCAGCCAAATTTTCTAAAATTTGACCTTTAGAGAAGCTAACGTGAGCGCCGCGGGAATCCGAACCAAACCCGGCTTTTTTGCATAAAATTTTAGACTGGGACAGGCCAATCCCATATATATGGGAAACAGACTGCACCAAAACTTTATCTTCTGGAATAGATGTACCGATAATAAAAGGCATAACTAAAGTTTTAATATATTATATGAAACAAACCAAACAATCTTTTCTTACACCCCCTCTTAAATCACAAACACGGGCTTGGAATCCTTCTACCGGGCGTAACCACAAGGGGCGTATAACTGCCTGGCACCGGGGAGGAGGACACGCTCGATTATATCGAAATATAGATCTTAAACGTAAATTGACTCAAGGTATCGTCGTAGGTTTAGAGTATGACCCAAACCGATCCGCTTTTTTAGCGAGGGTTTTTAACCCAGATACGAAAAAACATAGCTATATAATTGCCCCTACAAAGATACAAAAAGGAGATGTTATAAGGTCGAATTCGACCCGTAATGGCCTGCAAAATGGGCACAGTAAAACTTTACGCCATATACTTACAGGAAGCCTTATTTATAACCTAAGTGTGTACCCTGGTAAAGATGGGAAAATACTGCGTGCGCCAGGTGCTTTTGGCAGAATATTAAAAAGGACTAATTCCTTAGCAAAGGTGCGTCTTAAATCAGGGCAGTACCGATGGTTCGACATAAAAACGATAGCTACTAATGGAGTAGTGAGCAACTCAGATTCACGATTTACAAAATTAAAAAAAGCAGGTCAATCCAGGTGGCTAGGACGCCGTCCTACCGTTCGTGGGGTAGCTATGAATCCTGTAGATCACCCTCATGGTGGTGGTGAGGGGAAAACCTCCGGAGGGCGACCTTCCGTCACTCCCTGGGCGAAGCCAACAAAAGGACCCTCTACTCGACGTTTGAGAGTACAACCAAAACCTAATGTCAAGATCTAACTGGAAGACGCCATTTATTGATAAAGGACTTTTAAAAAGATTAAACCCAGAACATGAGAAGAAACCAACGTGGTCTCGACGTTCTACTATTTATCCAGCCGCCGTTGGTTTGAAACTACTTATCCACAACGGCAAGGATATGGTTAGTCGTAAAATTAAGCCTGAGATGGTAGGGCACAAGTTGGGAGAGTTTGTTCCGACACGAAAAACCTTTGTGCCTAAGAAGAAAAAACCTGTGGTTATTAAAAAGAAGAAATAAATGGCACAAAAAGCTCATCCTATTAGTTTACGACCGGCAGACGGCCTTTATCAAGGCTGCACACACTGGGACGAAGCACGTTTTTACTATATATTATCAACGGTTCATAAGCTTATAGAGTCTTGTTGCCTAGGAACCACTCACTATCTTAACAAGATACAAATTAGCCGTCATCTTGGCTTAATAATTGTAGAGGCTGATCTGATACATTTACATTTTCGCTCAAAACGACGCCTAAAATCTAGGCGTTATAAGGAAAATCAAGTAAAAGTAAAAAGGCAGTCATGGACTGTAGTTGCGTGCCGATTACAGAGCGCCATCGAATTAATCCAAAAATTTACAGGCACAAGAAAAGTAACCCTTAAAATTAATAGGTTGAAGACTTTTACAAGATCTATACCTAAACCGGCGCGGAGACAAGTAGCTTATTACGCCAAAAGCTTTAATCACGCTAAATATGATTACGCTCGCTACGGTATGCAACTTATGTCTCTTGTTGTTCAAAATAAAGCAAGTGCTGTTAGCTTGTCAAGATTCATTGAAAAGAATATATGTACAAGACAGAGACGAAAAAGACACTACGAGTTTTTAAGGTATCTTAAGCAAGGATTTCAGGCTCTCCAGAGATATAAACAAATTCAAGGTTTAAGAATACAAATAAAAGGTCGATTCACACATAAGGCTAAAGGAAGAAGCCGCATTTGGAAATACCAAATGGGACAAATGCCTCTTAGTCAATTAAATAGATCTATCCAAGCCGAGTACACTCAAACTCAAACAGGATATGGTAGCGTTGGATTTAAAGTTTGGATATGTAATTGGGCTGAAGGGGAAAGAAAGAATACATGTTAACGCAACCTAAAAAAACTAAATATCGTAAATATTTTAAACCACGCCGGTTGCCTAGAAGCTCCACACAAACACACAAGTTAGGTGAACTAAGTTGCTTTGCTTTAGTTACTACAGAATCCGGTTATTTAAACGGTAAACAAATTGAAGCAGCACGACAAAATATTCGGCGTAAAGTTAAACGAGAGGGTAAGCTTGAAATATTGGTATTCCCCGATATCGCTATAAGTCGCAAAGCATCCGCAGCCCGTATGGGTAAAGGTAAAGGTAAAGTAAGTCACTGGGTAGCCGCTGTAGCCGCTGGTCGAACTGTATTTATGTTGTACGGCATAGACGCTGAGCAAGGGATCCCCGCTCTTCAGTCCGGGGCCAATAAGCTCCCGCTTAAACTAAAAATCCACAAGCTTTAAATAATGTTTACACCTCGAAAAAGACACCTCCGAAAAAAAAGGTTTTTTATACCTGATCAACATACATTCGTACTCTTAAATGGCAGCAATTTAAAAGCTGCTAAAGTTAATAAAATACGACTATCTTTACTTAATGCAAAACTCTATTCCGTCCCATTGTATCTTACGCCTCCCAAACTTGGGGTCGGCTGCCCACTTATTATGGTTATTTATGAAACACTAAAAGACTTGCAAGCAAACATCGCTGATCTTACCTTGCAAGTAGACTGCATCGGGCTATCTATCGAAAAAAAATGGTATTCAACTGATTTGTTGAAGAGTGACAAAATAAAGAATTTGGACCGGAAATTTTTAGCCCTTGCTTTAGAGCGATCTTCAGCCTTAAAATAATAATATTATATAGTATAACTAAAGCGAAAAAAGGGATTTGAACCCTCAACTTTAAGCTTGGCAAGCTTACACTCTACCAATTGAGTTATTTCCGCTTTTCCTCTGTTTAGTTAGGAAGAAAGCAAAGTTGTAGACTATGCCCCAAAACTACAGCTTCAGCTTTATTTTTTGTTGTGAAATGAAATTGACATTGAAGCGAGCCTAAATATTCAAAATAAGGGAATAAAGGGACTAACTCCTCGAAGGCAAACATGTCCTTTAGAAGGAAACAATATATATTTTTATGAGCGGGTGCTCTCAAGCCCTCAAATTGACGTATACGGGGTAAAGCATCAAACAAGAGTTTATATAAAAAAGTATAAAGATTTGCTCCCCTGAGAGTAACCTTCCCACCGACCGCTTCCCTAGGGCCTTGGTTTCTTTGCTCTTTAAGCTTTTGTTGGGTAATATAGGGTTTTTGACCTGAGATAATATTCAAAGCTGCAAGGGAAGCAACAACATAATTTTCATCCGAGCTATCCCCACCTAAAGAAAGTAAAACTTTTTTTGGTCCCGATAACATCGATACAGTTGAAACATTTTCATTGAGAATAAGATCTCTTTGAACCACCTCGTAATAATGTTTTTGAAAAGGATGCATGAACCGGTTAAATGATTTTTTTAGCCATCGCAGCTAACTTGGTCCACTTTAAGCCCCTCAACCTTGCAGGAAGAGTTGCTGAAATTCGAGTACCAAGAGGCTTGTTATTAGCTGAAATAAGAGCTACAGAGTTGGACCCAAAGCTTAGACCTACCCCGCCTTTATTGCGGTAGAGCCTACGTGTTTGAACAACGACACCATGGTGAACTTCTGATTTATTCATTTTCAATCTAACGCGTCGACCATAACGTGGACGAAGACTCTGGACTGCTACAAGAATGATATCTCCTACGTTAGCGTATGATTTACCACCCTTGTTTTTGACTTTAATACATTTTACTAGCTTAGCTCCTGAATTATCAACTACCTTAAGGAGAGTTTGAGCTCGAATCATATTTGTTACTTCCAGCCGGATTCGAACCAGCACGTCAAAAGACAAAAGATTTTGAATCTGCCGTGTCTACCAATTTCACCATGGAAGCCCGACCGTTAAGACTTCAATAACGAAGCCTGATCAATACGAATACTACCCCGAACCCGGAAATAAACCAAAATAATAGCTAAACCAATCGACGACTCGCAAGCAGCAATAATAAGAATAAAAATAGCAAAGATTTGACCTATTAGGTCACCCAGACACACAGAAAAAACAATAAAGTTCAAGCTTACTGAAAGAAGAGCAAGCTCTAAAGACATTAAAACAACAACAATATTGGTCCGATTTAAAACAACACCTCCAACCCCAATAATAAACAATAGAGTAGACACGAGGGAAAAATGAATGAAGTCCATGATTTATATTTGAGATTCAGATACCAGTGGGAACAAACGACGAATACCGAAATGAACTCTACGCTTGTTTGAGTCGGCTAACTTGTTAAGACTATATCTTTTTTCAACAACCGCCCCCTTACCCTGAGAGGCTTCAAGGAATTCTTGGCTTAAGTTTTCCCAAAAGGGGGAAGATAAGGAGCGTTCCCGACTTGCCCTTAACAGAGCTCTCATGCCTAGGTTTAGGCCGCGTATGGGGGAAACCTTATAAGGAAGATAAACGTTATACGAATTTGTCTTGCGACGTTTTTTAGGCTTTGGTTTAAGACGGATACCTATATCCCGTCTAGCTTCAAAAACACCAAAATAAAAAATATGTAAGGCCCGTCCTGGATAATCCTGATCAAGGGCTTGAAAGGCTTTATTTAAAACATTTTCTGCTTTTGACCGTTTGCCATCACGCATTAAAAGATTAATCATTTTTTTTACCAAAGGATCGCTTTTAATACCTAAGAAATTAAAAAGCTCTTTATCTTTTACGATAGAGAATCCCCCCTTTTTTTTATTAAAGGTTTTTTTATTTCTTATTCTTAACATCCAATGTCTGCCTTTTTCGTACCATATTTGGAACGCGAAGTTTTACGGCCAGATAGACCCTCCAGATCTAATTTATTACGTACTAGACGATATTTTACTCCCGGTAGATCGGGTATTCGGCCCCCTCGAACTAAAACCTGAGAATGCTCCTGCAGTCTGTGAACCTGGCCAGGGATATACGCGGTTAATCGAACTTTATTCGATAAGCGTACTTTAACAACCTTACGCCGGGCTGAATTAGGTTTCTTGGGTGAGCACACGAATACCTTCAGGCAAACCCCTCTTTTTTGAGGGCAACCACGAAGACCTACGCTTTTTACTCTTGTTGTCTTTTTACCTTGACATTTTTTAAACCACTGATTAATGTTTGGTCTTGACATTGCCAAGGAGGGGAGTTGAACCCCTATCCTGTTAAGGACTGGAACCTAAACCCAGCGTGTATACCAATTCCACCACCTTGGCCTCTGGAGTCGGAGGGCTCGAACCTCCGGTCCCCGTACCAAAAACGGGCGCCTTACCAACTTGGCTAGACTCCATCCCCAGTTACGTTGGGAAACATCAGTCCGGCAGGATTCGAACCTACGTTGTTAGCTTCATGAGAACTATGTTTTACCGTTTAAACTACAGACCGCCTACCGTTAAGGCAAAAGAAAGAGAACTCTGCGAATATTAGTCACTTGTTCCCTTTTTATTGTAACTCTTAATCTTTTGTTTAATCGTTTCTGTTATTTTAAAGATATCAGCAAAAAAAAGGATACCAAGGCCAAATAAGAGTAAAATTTGTGAGAAACTTAATTTCATAAAAACAGAAAGAGAGGGATTTGAACCCCCAACCGTTGGCTTTGGAGACCAAAGTTCTACCGATTGAACTATCTTTCCTGGGCTCATATTTCATAAATGAAAAGGCTTCAATTCTCTATATACTACCTTCAAGAGCTTAATTACCGTTTGGCTTACGCCGCTTTTGGTACCACTCTTCTTTTTATCACATCATACACATACAAACAAAGCTTAATTTTTTTTTTATTACCTAAAGGCTTATCTCATTTTGTTACTACGGGATTAACCGAAATTTTTTTCACCTACTTGCAATTGTGTACTATTTTAACTATAGGCTTTAGTGTAGGTATAGTCCTTACACAAGTTTATTTATTTTTGCGTCCCGGGCTTTATGCTTACGAGGCAAAAGCATACTTAAACATTTTAGCTGGGGCAATTTGCTTTTACGTCTGTCTTTACACTTTTATATTCCCTGTACTTATCCAGGTACTATGGAAACTTTTCACAACTTATTCCCAGAATTTCACCCCGATAAATCTAACTTTTGAACCAAGACTTAATGACTATTTAGAACATTTAAAACAACTTAATAAAATATTAAGTATTAGTTTCCCTTGCATTTTAGTCTTGAACCTCGTACAAAGGTACACCAATAAACAGATGTGGATAAGATACCGAGGTATAGCCTACTTAGTAGCATTTACAATTGCTGCCTTTATGACACCACCAGATATCCTAAGTCAAATTTTAGTAGGGCTTCCCCTAATTATCTTTTATGAAGTACAGATAACTTTTTGGGCACTTTATAAAGGGTACAAGGAACAACTATTAATTAGGCAACCAATCAAACCCCATAAGAATACCCACGGAAAGAATGAAAAAAGCTAAAGCGAGTGGTAAGAAGCACTTCCAACCGAGCTTCATCAATTGGTCATAACGATACCGGGGTAAAATAGCACGTATAACAATAAACAAAATTACAAAAAAACAAATTTTTAAACCAAACCATATACCATCAGGTAAAATACCAATACCAAAGGGTGATAACCACCCACCAAAAAAACAAATAGAGGTTAACGCGCTCATTACTATCATATTCGCGTATTCGCCTAAAAAAAACAAGGCAAACCCCATAGCTGAATACTCCACATTATACCCTGAGACTAATTCTGCTTCTGCTTCAGGCAGGTCAAAAGGGTGGCGATTAGTCTCTGCTAAACAACCAATAAAAAACATTATACCCACGGGTAACAAAGGGAAAACAAGCCATATATCTAACTGAGAAATAATAATCTCAGTTAGATTTAAAGTACCAGCGCATAAGCAAACATTAATCAAGCTAATACCCATTGATATTTCATAAGAAACCATCTGAGCAGCAGAACGTAAGGCACCTAAAAAGGCGTATTTAGAGTTACTTGACCAGCCTGAAATCAACACGCCGTACACACCAAGAGAAGAGACAGCTAAAAAATACAGACCTCCAAGCTGCGGATCCGCTATAACGTTACCAAAACTAAAAGGAATAACAGCCCAACTAATTAGGCTTAAAATGAAAGTACAAAGAGGAGCTAATACGAAAAGAACAATATTTGCGTTTGTAGGCAAAACAGTCTCTTTAACAAAAAGTTTAAGGCCATCAGCTAGAGGCTGAAGCAATCCCATATAACCAATAACATTAGGGCCTCGTCGTCTTTGAATGCCGGCCATAATCTTACGCTCTGCCAAGGTAAAATAAGCTACAGCGATCAATAGAGGCAGAACGAGATCAAGAGAATATACAAGAGTAGTTAGAAAAGTAAGTAGCATATTGAAATAAAGTGTCGAATAGGTGAAACAAAAACAGATACCATATTATTGGTAGTATCATCCTATATTAACGTAAAGTAACTAACAAAAAAACATATAAAAATTACCTAAACTTTATAGGTACCCGTACTTAGCAGCCCAAAGAGCCTCATCTACGTTTACCCTGAAAGGGTATATCATAGGAACACACACGTCAGAACATAGAATAAAACTTAAGTTAGAGTAATCTGTTTGGACCCACCGAGGAGTCGGGTGAAGATGAAGCTCCAACTTAAAACGATGTGTAAGGCGTGAACGGACCATACGTACATGGAAGGATCTGAAATGCTTATAACGTGCTAAAAGCCGAGCTCGAATAGCGGGACGCTGTGAAGGACAAAATTCAACGTAATCCCCCTTTTTTAGCACAAAACCACCATAGCCTATTTTTTTGCCATTGACGATTACTTTGTTGTGAAGAATAGCCTGGCGACTGTAGTATATTGAATGAAAAAAGCCTAAACGATAAAGGACCATATCTAACCGACCTTCTAAAGCGCTAAGCAACTTTTGCGACGGATTCTTTTCCTTGAACCAAGGTTGACAAAACTTTTTAAAAGCTTTATGGTTTAAGTCCCCGTAAAACCGACGGAGGCAGAACAATATCGATAAAGTGTTACGGTAACCCCAACGATTGTACTTGAAAGTCTGATTCGCACGAGCACGAGGTTTAAGAAACCTGTAATCATGACACAAGGAGTGACGTGGCCGCATTTTCCTTGACTTGCCAAAAAAGCGAGGTTTTGATAGTGGGCGCCGACTGCGCTTCTGACTTCGTAAAATGCCTATGATTGTATCCCATTTAGGACGAAGAAAAGTACTTTCTTTACTTAAAAGATTACCCCATATGTCAGTTCTAGACCATAGGCAAGATTTATATCTGTGCTTAAATCTCATTTCTTAAGTTGGTTGCTCCCTTGGAGCGAAGGGGGCTTATGACACCCTTTTTTACTTTTTTTATAGGACCTTTTCCTAGAAGGCTTGAAAGTTGCGCTTTCTTACTTAAATTTTCCTTTACTTTATTGCCGCGACTACAAGTCGTATAAATAGCACTAAAGAACCAATGCGCTAATAGAGTAGACTCAATGTTTAAATTAAACGGATAAGACATTTTACTCATCGTAGGACTACCAACACCTACTAGCAGCATAGATTTTCTGCAGGCTTCAACCAAGTTTTCTGTTTCTATGTCGCTTAAAAAAACAAGATCCACATCCTTTGATTTCGCAATAGCAGTTCTTTTCCATTTTAGATAACCAACATTAGGGTCATTAGCAAAAACGAATTTAAAGACGGGAGAATCGCTAACAAAAAGAACCTCACCTCCATTCCCTATTATATTTTTTAGAACCTCTAAAGTGGCACGAATACCATATAAACTTTTCTCAATATCATAAAAGTAATAAATATTTCGTTTCCCTAAAAGATAAGGATGCATTGTTTTAGAAATCTTAACATTTTCATTGTAAGGTCGTGGTACTAGATAACCGGAAGAACCAATAAACAAAGAAAGTAAATCTACGTGTGCTGTATTTCTTTTAACCATTATGTTTTTTTACCTTCCTTGCAAACTATTACTTCGTTAGCATACAAGACGCCACCTCCCTTATAAGAATCGGGAAAACGATAACTTCGTATTGTTGTCGCAAAATTTTGTAAGACACCAAAATTAACAGACATCAAAGAAAAGGTACCTTTGTTAAATTTAACCGACACGTCTTCAGGGATTCCGAGGGTTACAGGGCGGCTATAACCTAACGAGAATATAAGCTTACCTTCTTCTTCGCGTACCCTGTAACCGATCCCTTTAAGTTTTAACTCTATGGTATAACCTAAAATAACCCCTAATATTGCCTGGGTGAAAATAGAACTGTAATAAGGTGTCAAATATGGTAGGAATACAACCATGTTACCTTTGCGATATAGGTTACTAACGGAATCAAAAACGACTACGCCTCGAGCGCCCGATACACGAACTTTACCATTGTTACTTGAACACTCAATCCCTATAGGTAATCGAAATACTGGAGTCGTCATGCCGCGTATGCTAAAATCTCACCTCCTTCGCCTTTCCGTACAGCATCTTCAGCTGTCATAATACCTTTGGGTGTAGAAACAATTAATACACCAAAATCATCTGATACGCGAGAAAGATCTAATAAAGAAAGGTAAAGACGATCACGTGGTCTTGAAAGGACAACTAGTTGAGTACACAACGGAGCCCCTTCATAGTACCTTAGAAGGACTGTAATGACGCCTTCGTTTGTCTTTGTGTACCCTCTAATGAGGTTTTCTTTCCACAAGATATCTAAAACTTTTGTAGAAAAGCTAACATCTGTAAAAGAAACTCCAATATGATGTACCATATAACCGTTACGTAATCTATTAAATATTTTTGCAAGCATTACTTTTGTTTGGGATCGGGCTTGAACCGACGACCTAAGGATTTTCAGTCCTTCACTCTACCAACTGAGCTACCCAAACTAAACAAAGAAAATAATTACCTACAAGCATCTAAACTCGCTTCTCCCCAAGTCGGACTTGAACCAACGACTTTATGGTTAACAGCCACATGCTCTACCAACTGAGCTATTGAAGAAGGCCGGAGAGGGACTTGAACCCTCATTTGTGGGTTTGCAACCCACCGCATTAAACCTTTATACTATCTAGCCAAGGCGGGCGAGGGGACTTGAACCCCCGTCTTCCAGAGCCACAACCTGGCACTCTAACCAACTGAGTTACGCTCGCCACTTTGCGACTTATCGGACTTGAACCGATACTCTTAAAAGAAACAGATTTTAAGTCTGACGTGTCTACCAATTTCACCAAAGTCGCAAAGCAAATAGCGGAGAAGGGATTCGAACCCCTGACATTTGGGATATGATTCCAACATTCTAACCACTGAACTACGCCGCCCCGTATGCTACCAAAAGGACCATCAACTGAAAAAAAATCAGCACACTTACGCCTATCAAGTAATATTTTAGCTTGCTACCGGAGAGTAATCTTACAGAGCAAATAGAATCAAGAAAGCCATCATCAGAGCAAATAGGGCAATCGCTTCGGTTAAAGCGAAACCTAAAATTGCAATTCTAAATAACTCATCTTTCAGAGAAGGATTACGTGCGGTACCCAAAACAAGAGCACCAAATACGGTTCCAATACCCACACCTGCTCCAGCTAAACCAATAGTAGCTAGACCAGCACCCAAAAGTTTAGCAGCTTGAACTAACATTTTTGAAGGGTTGAAAATAAGGTAACGGGCCTCTTATTAATGGGAGCAGAGAGGATTGAACTCCCGACTTAGTGCTTGTAAAACACCCACTCTACCACTGAGTTATGCTCCCTAGAAATCCCTAGAAAATCAAGATTTCAATATTAAAACCAGCATACCAATAACTTCTCCTTAATAATTTATATATTTCTGTATACAATCATTATTTTGATTGATACTTGGCAATAAATGCCGCTCCTCTCTTTAGAAGATTACTAAATACTCCACCACTAGTTCCCAAAGGAGCGGTAGTCGTAGCAACACCTCTAACCTCCTCAGATACTTCTGACGCCACTGCCGAAGCGTCTATGGCCTTTACAGCAGCAATCCTTGCTAGTTCTTGAGAGTGTAGGAGAGTCATGGTAGACCTTTCTATATCCGCTAACGTCTCTTTATGTGTAAGATAAAGCTCGGACACGTGCTGAATAACATATCCCAAAGTTATCAACACCCCACCTGTACCTATTGCGTACAGTAAAAAAATGACTGCACTCTCCAGTGCACTAATCGAAGAATAATCTGATTTTGTTGGTAACATACCCTGGTAGAGAGTCTCGAACTCTCAACTTTATGCTTGCAAAGCATACACTCTACCAATTGAGTTATACCGGGGACACTCTACTTGAATTCACCATGTTAAGATAAACTTACTAGATAAGTGGACAAGTTAAACCTAAACACCCCGTTAGAAAAGCCATTGCACAAGTGTAGCGGCATGGTGGCTACCCCGCACCGCGTTGGGTCAAAACAAGTTATATAAGGACTATTCTTCCTATGAACGCACCTAAAATGCTATATTGGGCGTATTGGGACTTGAACCCAAGACATTCGGATTAAAAGTCCACCACTCTAACCAACTGAGCTATACGCCCTGCCCCCTACAAGCCTTAGAGAATACATGCTAAGGGCTTGTTGCGACACCACTATCATACCACGCGTTAGGAAAAAAATGTACGCTTCAGGACTCACGTAACCCGTACGTTATCTGATACGGTTTAGCAAAGGGTGTATCTTTTCAGACGAATCATTGAACGCCCGACTTTGGGTGTTCAATGATTCGTCGACGTGTAAATCAATAGGATTATTGCGCTTAACGCGAGATTTTTAATATACCAATTATATTTATTAGGGGATTAGTACGGGTCAGCTGAAAACTTTACAGCTCTTACACCTCCCGCCTATCAAGGTGGTAGTCTTCCACCCCCCTATGAAAACTTTACTTGAGGAGAGTTTCTCGCCTAATGGCCGATTATCTCTTCTCGATGTAGCTACCCGGCGCTGCCCCTGAGGGAACAACCGGAACACCAGGGATCGAGTTTTCCCGGTCCTCTCGTACTAAGGTCTAGTCCTCGGAATTTTCAAACACCCACAGAAGATAGGGACCAAACTGTCTCACGACGTTCTAAACCCAACTCACGTACCACTTTCGTCGGCGAACAGCCGAACCCTTGGAACCTTTTCCAGCTCCAGGATGTGATGAGTCGACATCGAGGTGCCAAACGAACCCGTCGATAGGGGCTCTAGAGGATCATTAGCCTGTTATCCCCGGCGTACCTTTTATCCATTGCGCGATGGCCTTTCCACAAAGAACCACCGGATCACTATGACCGACTTACGTCTCTGATCGAAATGTCTTTCTTACAGTCAAGCAGGCTTATACCATTATGCTCGATTCCCCTTAGAGGGAGATGAGCCTACCTTTGTATGCCTCCGTTACTCTTTAGGAGGCGACCGCCCCAGTCAAACTACCCAGCAAGCACTGTCCCGTAGTTAGTAAACCAACAGATCTCGGGGTGGTATTTCACTGTCGCCTCGGCGATCTCTTACGAGAACGAGTCTTAAGCTCCCACCTATTCTACACTAGAGTCTTTGGATTACAATATTTGCTTATAGTAAAGGTGCACGGGGTCTTTCCGTCCAGCTGTGGGGTGGTCGCATCTTCACGACCTATGTAATTTCACTGAGTCCCTGTTGGAGACAGCGGGGAAGTCGTTACACCATTCATGCGGGTCGGAACTTACCCGACAAGGAATTTCGCTACCTTAGGACCGTCATAGTTACAGCCGCCGTTTACCGGGGTTTGACCTCAATGCGTAAACATCAAAGCTTTACCTACCGGCACCGGGCAGGTGTCAGTCCCTATACATCCTCTTGCGAGTTAGCAGAGACCTGTGTTTTTAATAAACAGTCGCCACCCCCGATTTTGTGCCAAAGATAAGGGCTTGCGCCTATACCTTTACTCCTTATTCCGAAGTTACAGAGTCATTTTGCCGAGTTCCTTCAACAGGGTTATCTCAAGGCCTTAGTGTTCTCCACCCGTCCACCTGTGGCGGTTTAAGGTACGGTGTTATTAAAATGCCTATTTCTTGGAAAGAATAGCTCACCCTTGACAAATTCAAGAATAAGGTTAATCCTCCGTCAGCAACTTTTTATAGTTTAATCTTACCCATTACCGCAAGCTTTGGCTTGCCAGCTTAGGGACCGTTTTTCATTGAGGTTGGTACCTCCCACGACCCAGTTGTACTTAAGATCGGAAACCTTGGACTTACGGCCACAATGCTTTTTTTCATTGTTTTATGCTACTCATGCAAGTATTCTCACTTCCGATATCTTCATCCTAGCTTGCGCTAAAACTTTTACGACCTACGGAAGGTTCTGCTACCACAAAAATATTAACTAATGTTATACTTTTGTCTGAGGCTTCGGTAATAGTTTTAAGCCCTCAAAATTGGCGGGACTTCTACTCTAGGTCAGTGAGCTGTTACGCTGTCTTAAAAGAATGGCTGCTTCCAAGCCTACCTCCTGACGGTCTCAGAGCAAATATCACCTTTACCACTGAAACTATTTTATGGACCTTAGCCTACAGTCTGGGCTGTTTCCCTCTTGAGTATGAATCTTAGCATACATACTCTGTCTGCCCTAAATGTTTAAACCTGTATTCGGAGTTTGCCAGAGTTTAGTAAGAGAAGATCTCCCCCTTGCTCATACAGTGCTCTACCCCAGGTTTTCTCTTAAGGACGCTCTACTTCAATAGATTTCGCAGAAATCCAGCTATCACCGACTTTGATTGGCCTTTCACCCCTAAACTCAAGTCATCCCAGTATTTTGCCACATACACGGGTTCGGCCCTCCAAAGAATGTTGCCACTACAATATCAGCCTGCTCAAGCTTAGATCAGCCGGTTTCGGGTACTTAACAAAGGACTTTAGGTCGCCGCAAAGGACTCGATTTCTCTTCGCCTCCACTTCAATCAGCTTAAGCTTGCCCCTTATTAAGATTCACTTGCCCATTATACAAAAGGTAGGCCGTTGCTAATTACTAGCTTCGACTCAAATATGGAGTTTCAGGATCTTTGCACTGTCGCAACTTCTTTTTCACCTTTCCCTCACGGTACTTGTTCACTATCGGTAAGAAAAATAACTCTAGGCTATGAGGGTGGTCCCCCAATAATCGGACGAGGTAAACTTGCCTCGCCTTACTTTCAGCGGGAATAAAAAGAATTACAGGGCTATCACCTTCTATGGTAGAAAGATTAAAATTTAAAATTTCTTTTCTTCCTTTTCTTCTCCCCGCTTTTGCCTTTTATCGCTTTCGCTCACCACTACTAACGACGTCTCGGTTGATTTGGTCTACAGGGTACTGAGATGTTTCACTTCCCCTTGCTACTGCCGAAGCAGTGGGCTTTATAGCCCCGGTTTCCCATTTTAGGTTGGTTGGCGTCGCAGGCTTTCCTCGACCAACACTTTCGTGATCATTCACGCCTACATTTTTCTTCCAAGGCATTCGCTCCATACTAAATCGATATATAA